TTGTTAATAATATTGATTTTTCTTATTATTATCTTTTTATTTAGTTATTTAGTATTTTAGGATGTCAATTTTATTTAACTGAACTAACAATGTATTTTTTCGTAGGCTATTACTTTATGCTCTCCTAAAACTAAAATGTAACAGTTGTAACTAGATAATTTTTACTTCAATCCCTGGATATAAGTAAAAAAAATGTTCTGCCTCGTTTGCATTTTTTAATGATTAATTTCTTTTATCATTTATTTTATTAATCTAAAATAAAAAATTCATTTTATCGATTAATAAAAAAATAGAATTTTTATATAACACAATTTCAGCGATACACTCAAAAGATTTATGTAAATATTTGCATAGTTAGGTTGCGTTAGGATTTTTTGTTGTGTAGAGAATTTGCGTTAAGATTTAGCAAACCCATTAAGTTAGGTATTTGGGATGGTCGTATCAATCATATAAAAAAATTTCGTATAGAAATTGTACCGTACTTCAAAATATTTTCTAAATTTTTTAATTAATATATATATATTATATCTTGATCGATCTTCCAATCGAAACATAGGATCTAAAATAGATCACTCAAAATTGGCGCATTCGTCATATAACTACCTAAATCATATAACTACCTAAAAATGGAAACGGGGCTTTTATTAATTTAATTGGGTTTAAGGAATTTATATAGTGATAATAATTTCTAAAACCCAAAATAATGGTTTAAAAGATTATAAAAAACATTTTAAACTTAATCAATTAGTTTCAACGACCTCTTCTTTATAATATAAAATCAAAAATATAACTAAAAAAAAAATTCTTTTTATTATTGAGTAAGGGCGATGGGGAAAGTGATAATCCCCATCCGGAAAATGATAAAACATACTAAAATGAAAGGCGAAACCTTGCGCTTGCGTTTACCCTTTTTTCAAACAAAAAAGTACCATTCATTTTTAGAATTCAGTAGACAACAGAATTCTTATCTATATCAGAAACGAAAGAAACATTTGGCTTCAAATTAAAGTAAAACAAATTCAATTTTATATTCGTTTTAAATTAAAACATTATGAGACTAATTCTTTTTTATTTATTTTTTTTTAATGTATATTGTTTCTATTGTAATTTATCTTATATATTAATATTTATTCTTTTACTATTAATATTTATTCTTTTACTATACTATTATGATGTTAATATTAATTAGAATTGATAAATGTTATTTATCATTTTTATAACTTATAAATCTTATAAATAAACTATAAACAAAATTATATCACTTTATTAGTTATTAGAACGATTCAGATTATTTATTTGTTACACAAAAAAAACTTTTTGAACTCCCGGTAGAAAGAGATTTCGCTAACGAAAAAGCTTTCAATGCTGCCCTATATCCCTTCCTTTTCCAAATATTTTTACGAATACGTTTTTTTGAAATAGAGGTGCGCTTTTTTGGAACTGCCATTAAAAAGTTATAATAGGTTTTTCGGTTGGATGTGAAAGACATCTATTGTTCAAAATCAATTGTTCTTTACTATTCTCTATCTATTTTTTCTCTAAATTAGACTCCAAAAAAAAGGGGGGGGGGTTAAAAATCACATAAAATATTAATAAGAATGATAAGGTACACTATGCCAAATAGATTGAAGTTGATAAAAAAAAAAAAAATAATACAAAAAAAAAAAAAAAAAAGAAAGATTGTCCGTTTTCTTTCTATTTTCGTCGTGTTACATTTATACATGTAATAAAAAAATCGAAAAGTTTAATAAACCAACCCTTCTCCCGCTTAATTAAAAAATAAAAAAACTTTAATAATTTTTTCTATTATATTAATTAATTTAATATTAATTTAATTGTTCAAGCTCGAAGAAAGAGTCCACAAAATTTGAATTATCAAATGAGACTAGTAGTTAATCTGTTAAAGGATACAAAATACAAAATTTAAAGGCATTTTATTTGCCCCCCCTTTTTTTTTTCCGTAAAATTAAAGTGTTGGATATCATAGCATTTCCTACAAATAGCTTTTATTGTAATGGAAGACAAAGAATTAGTTACAAAACAAATTGGTTAATGATTCTAAATAACCGAATTACAATAAATAGTTTTAGTTATGGGCTTTATGATTCATATCAAATACTGTTTTTGGTATAATTATTTATCCTTGTTCTATAGATATAAAAAAATTATTGTAATACGTAATAATTAAAATGAAAATTAGAATTTTCATTTTTGATCTTCATAAAATTTTATTTAAAAATTTGAATTTAATATTAACAATTCAGTATTAATAAAATTAAATACGTATTTATTTTTCACTAGTGACTTATTTATATCATTTGACCAATTATAACCTCTTGATTTTAAATATTTGAAGTAGTTTGGAAAGATTCAGAATAATTAAGGCTAGAAAATTCTATTTAAGTTTTATTTTATATATCTTAATTTTTTTTTTATTAACCGACCCCTTTCAAAAGAAAAGAAATAAGAACCGGTGACTCAGAAACAATTAATTAAGATA